TCACGCTTGGCGCCAATGAGTTTTTTATTTGATTTGAGAGAAAAAAGAAGACTATGCCTTCGCGCTATATGAAATATAAATATTAAGTAATAATAGCATGGCACTTCGAATTCGATATAAGAATTTTTTTTTTACCCTTAAATTATGTATCGAAAGAGTAGTATGAGATAAAAGGCATTTCCGATTTTATACGATCTATCGGGAGTCCTATTTCAGCGTCACAAACTTTTTTGTTTTCACACCGGGAGCTCTTAATCTTAACAATATTTATGTTATGAAAGAATATGAAAATAAAAAAATCTTGTTTTTTTTATTTGAAAAAAAAAAAGAAACTTTGGGATTGCTAAATAACAAACGAAATAAATATATAAAGCAACGGAGCCATCATAGTATTTTTGAACTACTCCAAAAAGAAGGGTGGTTATTGGATCATTTACCAACCTGAGTCTGATAGACCCTATATTTAATTTATATTTATTTATTTAAAAATTTTTCCATGTAAGTGTAAGTAAGGTAAAAAAAAAGTGAATTCCATTATAGAGCCGTATGCAATGCGCAAAAGAAGATGCCTGTACGGTTGTTCAATTATATCTTTTTTTATTATTATTCTTTATCTCTTCACCTTTCATTATGCGAGATAGAATAAACATTTATTATGTTATATCATCAGGGTAATGATCCACCAACCTGCTGCCTCTTTTTATGAGGCACAGACGGGAGAATTTATCTTGGAAGCGGAAGAACTACTGAAGCTGCGCGAAACCCTCACAAGGGTTTATGCACAAAGGACAGGCAAACCCTTATGGGTTGTATCCGAAGACATGGAAAGAGATGTTTTTATGTCAGCAATAGAAGCCCAAGCTCATGGAATTGTTGATCTTGTAGCGACTGAATAAAAAAGAAAAAATAACAAGGATTTCACACGAATTCGTTATTTGAGATTTTATCTTCTTACCGGATTTAATATTCTATTATTTAATATTCTATTATTTAATATTCTATTAATTAATCTCATTAATCTATTAATATAGAAATAAAATAATTCATAAGCATCCGGTTAAGATCGATCTAAACCAGCCCATTATGTATATGATTCAACATGCCAACTATTAAACAACTTATTAGAAACACAAGACAGCCAATCAGAAATGTCACGAAATCCCCCGCTCTTGGGGGATGTCCTCAACGACGAGGAACATGTACTAGGGTGTATGTGCGACTCGTTCAGATCATGGGCTAGGACAAAAGAAAGAAAACAATTGATCCAGTATCAACGATCAATACCAGTGAATAGGATAGAATGGAAGAACTCCAGTCAATATCTAAAAATAAAAAAGATCTATCCTTCTATTATGGTATCAAATGTATGGTTTCCGTTGGTGCAAATCCAATCACCTCAATTTAAAAATTTAAAATTTAAGATGAGAAAGAATTCTCCATTGATAGCAAATGGTATCCATTAAGCAGGGGAAATCCTATTTTAAAAAGCAGAAAAATTCTGCCTTACTCTTGCAAGAACGGACTAACAGGGTCAGCTACCCAGCTAATCTTCATAATTAAATACCGTTACTGTATAAGTGGATCTCGTTGTGAAAGACCTAGTACTGGATAATTATGGGTAGAGCCAAAGAGTTTGAACTGTACAAGTTAACAATAACATTGATTAAATGAAAGAAAGAAGGGCTCCGGTGTATAGAGAAGACCTCACCGTTTAAGAAGTAACCATAGAAACGATGGAACCCACTATATCCATTTATATTTATTACTTTTTTATTTACTATGTGTTTTTAATACCTAGTATCAATACAATTTTTTTTTATAGGTGAAATGCCTAGAAAAAAATAAAAAATCGTGGTCGGGAAGGTTATAATAGCAAAAGCCATTGGAATTTTTATTTTATACATTGGAAGAATCCGTTTTGTTATTAATAGACTAGGACACGGGAAGAGAATAACTGAAAGAAAGGAAATCGATTAGTTATTCATCAAAGTTTCATTTATTCAATGACCAGAATTAAACGAGGGTATATAGCTCGAAGACGTAGAACAAAAATCCGTTTATTTGCATCAACCTTTCGAGGGGCTCATTCAAGACTTACTCGTACTATTACTCAACAGAAAATAAGAGCCTTGGTTTCGGCTCATCGGGATAGAGGTAGACAAAAGAGAGATTTTCGTCGTTTGTGGATCACTCGGATAAATGCAGTAATTCGCGAGAATAAAGTATACTTTAGTTATAGCAAATTAATACACAATCTGTACAAGAGACAGTTGCTTCTTAATCGTAAAATACTTGCACAAATAGCTATATTAAATAAGAGTTGTCTTTATATGATTTCCAATGAGATCATAAAATAAAGAGATTGGAAGGAATCCGTTGGAATAGTTTAAATGGAGTTCCCTGGAGAATGAACTCTGGGAAGGTAGAGTAGAAATTAGTATGATAAAATATGATAAAGTCATCAAAATGAAGAAACACGTTCAATAAAAAATATTTATTCTTCTCCAATTTTTTTTTTTTTCTTACGAGTTGACTCGCTTCTTTCAAATTGTTTCTCATTATTAAGAAAAGGTAACGGAGATAAAATACGAGCTTGTTTTATAGCAATAGTAATTAATCGTTGTTGTTTTAAGGTCAACCTATTTACCCGTCTAGATAATATTTTTCCTTGTTCGCTAATAAATCGACTAATTAAACTCATGTTTCTATAATCAATTCGATCCCCCGATTGGATCGGAGGCAAACGCCTACGAAAAGATCGCTTGGATTTAAGAAGGATTCGCTTGGATTTATCCATGGTTTGTTTATTCCTTATCCTGAAAATCCCAATCCTATTTCGATCGGATCAAACATGATGTAGAATTAAGAAATAGGATTGGGTTTGTTTATATTTAAATAAATATATGTTATATATAATATGTAATTTTTCACCTTCCTTGGAAGACTGACACACGAGCGGTCGGTTCGATCTATTTCTTTATCTCCCCATGAATCGTATGTTTGTAACAACAGGGACAGAATTTTCTCAATTCCAATCGACCAGGCGTATTGTGTCGATTCTTTTGAGTAATATATCTGGAAATGCCCGTTGATTCCTTATTAACACGATTTCGAAGACAACTGGTACATTCCAAAATAACTGTTACTCGGACATCTTTACCCTTGGCCATGAACCTCCTTTGGTTTATGATTCACTCAATTCTTTAATTTTCCGATCCGAAGCAAGGAAGAATAAAGGACAAAAAAAAATAGAAGCAGGTAACTCGAAATCAAATTATAAAAGAAAGATTTCGTTGCAATCAATATAGTAATAATAAGTAATATAATGATTTCTAACTATATTTATAATTAAGAATTGCCGTACAGTATTTTCAGTTAAGTATCTTGTATGATATAGTTGCCCCAACCATCACATTTACATTTCCACTCTATTATTATATTAATATTAATTTGAGCCTGGGCCCGGGTTCATAGTTTCACTGAGGGCGAAACCGCTTTTTCTTTGTTTTTTTTTTTTAGAATAAGTTATTCTAAAAAAAAAAAACAAAGAAAAAAAGAAGGCAAGGGTAGGGATTAGTTACAGAGATTTTATTGTATCTCTAATCTTCTTCCCCCTTCTCATATCAATAACTAAAATGAAAAAAAGGGGAATATCAACGCATCCGGAAAAAAACGATTGATCTCTATCAATAAACCTGCCAAAGACCCGAACCATAAAGCACTTACTACCGGTGCCACGGAGAGATATGTTTTTAGATCTCGCATTTGAAAAACTCCTCTTTCTTTATTCGTTATTGTAATTTTCTTGTAATTTGTAATACATAATGGTAATACATATATGACCAGATGTGTATATGTAGTTAATGACTGACCGCCTGTATTTGTACGCGGAGTCCCTAATTAAAATTAAAATGTACAAAAAAGATATTTCTACCTGAAATTACTAAAAAATATTAATTTTTTATGGTAGGTTTCATATTTATTTCATACTTTATATAATATAAGTCTTTTAATATATTATATGTTTGTTATATGATATATGAGACCAAAAAGAAGAAATGAAAAGAGAATTTTTGTATATCAATGGAGGAAGTAAAGATGTGGAAAACAAGACAGGGATTCTCTACAATGACACTGTAGACCAATTGAAAGGGATGTAGCGCAGCTTGGTAGCGCGTTTGTTTTGGGTACAAAATGTCACGGGTTCAAATCCTGTCATCCCTACCTATTACTTATCTTATGAGCAGTAACGAGGGATCAATTGAGATAAATTGGACATACATAATAAATCTTTAATTTTATGATATATATGCAAGATGAATTGGGGTCACAAAATCTTTATTGTGATAATGATAATAAGGCGCTCTTAGTTCAGTTCGGTAGAACGTGGGTCTCCAAAACCCGATGTCGTAGGTTCAAATCCTACAGAGCGTGATTCTGTGTTCTTGTTAATCGCGTTAGGTCGAAAATTACACTTAAATAATTGAACAGCAATCTAAATTTGACCTCCCGCGGATTAAAGGAAGTAGGAGGTCAATCAAAAAAGAGATGTTAATTAATCAAAGGTCCAACTGATCACCACGTCTGTATTGTAAATATGCAGTTACGAATAATCCGGCCAAAGTAATAGGAATTAGACCTAAGACGATTCCAAATAGAAAAACTTCAATCATTTCAATTTGTTTGAAAGGGGAAAGGGGAGGTAATATTTATCCTTAAATATTAATCTGTATTGACTATAAATCTCAATGACCAAGAATTGGAAATTGATACGTTAAGTAACTGTAGAAGATATGAACTGCCATAGAAAGATTTTTTTTATGAATTGTTCATTTAATTAATTTCAAATAAGTCGTATCTTGCTCAGACCGATAAATAGAGCTGAGGTGATAGTCAAAGCTGCTAGTAGAAAACCAAAATAACTAGTTATAGTAGGCATGAAAAGGCTAAATGAAATATGTTCTTTTTATACATATGTTTATAAAGCACTTCCCTAAGTT